TCTCGTAGAAAAGGAAAAGGGGTTTTCATAATTTTTCTTTTTTGATCATACATTAAAAAGAATTTGGTTCTTTTTACGAACTTGATGTCAATAAATCCGCAAGTCTAGAAATTCATTTCGGCCAATTGAACCTTCTCGAACTGTTTCTTTTTAAGAACCAAAAAGATTTGTGCCAAAATAACAGATGCCAAGAAGAACAAAAGGCCTTGGACACGTAATGGATCTTGAAGTACTATTTCCGCATCCCCCTGACCAAATCCGCCCACATTAGGATTACTCGTTAATGGTTGATCAAATTTCACGGATTCACCCTCCGAAACAAGAAGTTCTGGCCCCGGGGGGATAATATCAACCACTTGACGTCCATCCGGATCTGTTATGGTTATTTCATACCCCCCCTTCTTTTCTTTTCGTATGATTTTGCTTACTATACCCGCTGCTGTAGCATTATAAACTGTATTGTTACTCTTGCTCCCGTCGGGATAAATCTGACCCCTTCCCCTGTTCCCGCCCACGTATATAGGATATTTTAAGAAGTGAACATCTTTCTTAGCAGCGGGGTCGGGGGAAAGAATAGGAAAGGTGATTTCACTATATTTCTGACCGGGGACAGGGCCTATCACAAGAATATTTTTTTTATTGGGGCGATAGCTCTGAAAAGCCAAATTGCCTATCTTTTCTTTCATCTCGGGAGAAATACGATCGGGGGGAGCTAATTCAAAACCTTCCGGTAAAATAAGAACAGCCCCTACATTCAAACCCCCCCTTTTACCATTAGCAAGAACTTGTTTCAGTTGCATATCATAAGGAATTCGAACGACTGCTTCAAATACAGTATCAGGAAGTACCGCTTGCGGTACCTCAATATCCACGGGCTTATTAGCTAAATGACAATTGGCACATACAATACGCCCGGTCGCTTCTCGTGGATTTTCATAACCCTGCTGTGCAAAAATGGGATATGCATTTGAAATGGCCGTCCGAGTTATGATATATATCATGAGCGATACGGAAATAGATCGAGTAATCTGTTCCTTTATCCAAGAAAAAGTATTTCTAGTTTCCATGGTCCAATCGTTGATCCCAAAATTTCTACAATAAGTGGGGTAAGTCGCTAGTATAGTTCCCTATCCACGATTCTGCTAGTTACTGGAATAATTGTACCGGAATGCTCTATTTTTATTTTACTGGAATAATATAGGATGAATCCCGCAGATGGGTAAAAAGCATAAATTTGCAACGCTTTGTTTATGTACAACTACAAAGTAACAAACCTGATTAGATTAATATGAGTGGATCTTTTATCAGTCATTCATTGAATGATAAATAACTACAAGTGACGGAGATACACGATTTAAATAACGGAAAATCCAATATTTAAAAACTGTATCAAGAATGACTGGAAAAGTGGAAACAAGACCCGATATAATTTGATCATTCTGAACAAATCCAAAATCTTTGTAGACAGAGCCAATCATTAATTCCCAACCGTGGGTTGAATGGAATCCGATACATAAATCGGTTAATAAAAGAATAGAAAAAGCTTTGACTGTGTCGCTTAGGTTATATAGGAATTCCTGGGCCCAAGAGTTAAGAATAACAAGTTCTTCATTACCCAAAATAGAATAACCGCTTAGAATAACAAAACAAATTATATTTATCGAGAAATGCAAAATCGTATGGATACGATCCTCATTGTGTATCTTGATTAATTGGATCGTTTCTTTTTGGACTCCTATGCGAAGCTTGTGTAGACGTGTCTCCGAGTATTCTTTGATCATTTCGTCCAAGACGAGGAGTTCCTCTAATTCTATGAATTTTTCTAGAATACCCCTTTCTTGAATATCATTCAAAAAAATTTCAGATTGCCCAGCATTCCACCAATTAATAACCCAAGATTCCAGACTTTTTTTAAATGAGAGAGAAAGCCACCAAGGCAAAAATACTATAGATACAAGAGGAGTGAATGCTTTCTTTTTTGCCATTTTTTCATCTGTGAATTGTTAATCAACCCACCTCATTCGTCGACTCTATGCGATCGAATGTTTCTTTCACGCATGAGTTCTATACAAGGTATGGAACCTATGAATCTATTTTATTTGTGATTTTGTGGTTAGTCTTTGAATCTCCAAAGACTAGAAAAATCGACTAATAATCCATTTCGAATGAAGAAATACTAAAAAAATATTGCTTCCTGATATCTCAATTGGGCAAATTCGAAACAACTGTCTCCTTTCGATGAATGACCGGAAGAGCCGCTTTAAGTAATGAATATTAGTCAAATTTGGAGACGAAAGAATCCCTTTTCTATCACAATATCCAATATTTCGAAAACAAAATTCACCGATTGCCCACAGCCAGGAATAGAATAATTGAGGCAAAGATATTGCGATACTCAAAGTAGCAAAACAAAACAAACATTGACTAGTTATCATTATTAAGAAATCGAATTGTTATTTTTGTGTTGGTCATTAAGGAAGACAAAAGAAAGGAGAAAATGAAACGTCGATTGACAAAAAAAGAATTTCTTGTTCCGCCCGCTTTGGCTCGAATGAACCTTCTGATGAAACTTCACTTAGGTTATGTTATAGAAAAAATAGGATTCTTGCATTTTTCCCTCAAAGCACCCATTTTCGGACCATTTTTCAAAATACTTCAATCGGTACACGCAAGAAATAGGCCAATTCCGCAGCTTTTTGTTCAATTTCTCGTGGAGTTAAATTCTCATCAGTACGAGTTAGGGGAATGGCCCCCTGGCCTCGGATGTCCATATAAAGGACACGACGGGCATAAATACCCTCTTTAACTTCTATTCTAATGGACTGAATATCTTTTATAAGGAATCGGAGGAATATGCGACGATTTTTTCCAGGAAATCCCCAACGAAAAATGCACACTATGCCTTCCTTTCTATCGAATCGATCATAACCACTGCCTACATTCCAGGAAATTGTGCACCACAAATAGGAACTAATAAAGAGACCCGCGATTCCGTAGAAAGACATCACGATACCTTGTGGAAAAAAAATGATTTGCTGAGACGGAAAAAAAGATATCAAATTTCTACCAAGATAACTGGAAGTTCCAACCAATAAGAATCCTAATGAACCTAAAAAAAGGAAAAAGGCCCAGCAGAAATTACTTATTTTTCGAGACTCCGTTATAAGTTCTATCCATATATGTTCTGATCGCCAACTCATACTTGATCCGATTGTATTTTATTGGAATTGAGAGAATACCTCAAATTAATTTTAATTTGACTTTCCCTTTTTTGTTTCCGAAGTAACTCTCATCAACTAGCACTAGTTTGATGTGAACCTTTAGGAGTAATTCATCAAATTGCTTAGATCTAATCGAAACTAACTAAACTAAAATAATAACATACCCTTCATATGATCCCACTATACTATAGATCCGAGGACTTTTTATTTCAGCCATTCGGCGATCCTGGTCGATTTGAAAACAGCTAGAATTCATTTTATGTTTCTGCAGGTATAAGAGCCCTTTCCTTTATGTTCGGCAGAAATCACATGTTATATCATATTCCACTAAATAGTATCTGTGTTAGTTATGATACAAGTCTAAGTTTTGAAAAGAAAAATAGAAGAGATGGGGTCTAAACAATCTTGTTTTTTTGAACATGAAAAGATAAAGAAGCCATTGCAATTGCCGGAAATACTAGGCCTACGAAAGGCACAAAAATAGAGGGAAGGTCGAAACTTGTCATAGAATGGGTACCTCGATTTATTGTTTGTACCTGTTATTATTATTTATAAATAAAGATATCTTATTATAATTAATTTATGACTTTAATTCTGAATAATTAATTATTCAGAATTATGAATTCAATTCTTAGTCTTAGTATAGATCTAAGTATCTATATATCTATATCTAAGTGAGGATATAGAATAAGTGCAAGGAATGTAGAGCTAAATAAATGAACTTATTCATCTTTCTACATGAAAGATATGTATGATAATCAACTTTATTATTTTTCTTGATTTCTTTGTCTTTTATTCTTTTTACTAAAGAAAGAGTTTCTTACAGATTATAGAAAGATTCTAACGAATCTGAACCGGGAGGTATTTTTAGCTAAAGGGGATTTTCGGGAAATAGAGAAAAATACAAAACTTTATATTTTTTATATTTGAATTATATACGTAAGATGAGAAGAAGAAATTAGTTTTGTTTGCCTAATTTCACAAAAGGAAGAATTCACTCTTTTTTTTGATAGAGACTTCTTGATTAATAATCAGAAATATAAGTAAAGAAATATAGGTAAAAAGGGGTTATCCGCAGCTTTTGATTCTTTCTACAATTAGATCTTATGTCACCAAAGAAAATTCCTATTTCCTTTAATTCCGAATAAACTAACTACTCGTTTGCTACAAATAATTGAACTTAGTGCTCTATTTGATTGAATTTTTATTCAAAGGAAAGAAAGCGTGGAGCTTAAATAACTCACTCAGAACGCTTTTTAAAAGATTACGTGGTACGATTAGGTCAAATAATCCCTTCTGGAATAAATATTCAGCCGCTTGCGAACCTTCGGGTACTGTTTTATTCAATGTTTGTTCAATTACTCTTTTACCCGCAAACGCAATGTAAGCATTGGGTTCGGCAATAATGATATCGCCCAACATGCCAAAACTAGCCGTCACCCCGCCAGTAGTAGGAGATGTAAGGATTGATACATAGAATAACTTTTTATTTGATTGATAATCATATAAAGCAGACGATATTTTAGCCATTTGCATCAAGCTCAAACTTCCTTCTTGCATGCGCGCCCCCCCGGAAGCACACACTATAATAAGAGGTAGAAATTTATTGGTAGCGTACTCAATCAAACGGGTGATTTTTTCCCCGACTACGGATCCCATACTACCCCCCATAAACTGAAAATCCATAACCCCAACTGCTACGGGAATGCCGTTTAGTTGGCCTATGCCTGTTTGAACAGCCTCGGTTAATCCTGTCTTTCTTTGATAAGAATCAATACG